TGCATAGCCCAATATCATCATACTTACGTGCATTATTAACCACTCAGATTGAAGAGCAGGTATTAATATTCCAGATTGGTGTATTTCAGGTAAAATACCTGAAGTAGCAAAGCCTTGGGTCAAAATAGCACTTGGTCCAGTTATTTTACTTAAAATTAAAACATTTTTTTTTAAATACGGAATTATATGAATAAGGGAGAAACTCCATGAAAGGAAAATTAATGATTCATATAAATCGCTTAGTGGGAAATGTCCTGAAGAAATCCACCGAGTAACTAATAATCCTGTTATACAGAAAAAAGTAACTATTATGCCCTTTTCTGACGAATCGTATAGTTTTACAATTTCATCGACTAAAAGGGTTATCAAATGAATTGTAATTACAATAGAAACGATCGAAAAGGAAATGTGAGTTAATATATGCTCTAAGGTTGAAAATATCATAAAAAATCTTAAAAAATAAGAATCCCTTAATTACAATTACATAATTCTAAAATGGAAATCGGGAATTGAATTCATTATAAGATCTATTTATCCTTTTTAGAAGATGGTATGCCGCCACTCGGACTCGAACCGAGATGCATTAGCACTGCTTCCTAAGAGCAGCGTGTCTACCGATTTCACCATAGCGGCCTGTCTTGAACTCATAATAGCCTATGAATAAGCAATCGTCGAGATTGAGTAAGCTATTTTAGTTTAGTAATGATTCAAATGGATCAATAACAATAAAAAGTTGTTCAAATAGGAATTTGAGATTGAAGGTTCATTATTTTCGATTTGAGTTTAGAGTCTTAGTTTTTTTTATTTAACCTGGGACTTTCCTATATTTTATGCTTTCCTCGAATTCAACTCTTGTAATTAAACCGTTCTATACTCAATTAAGGAATAGAGTTAAAAAAGTTTTTGTTTTCATTGTTTAAGCAGCAATTTCTTATTTTTTTTTTAGAAATCTAAAATAAAACAAAAAAGGGATTTTGCTGACAAAATAGAAAGAAAAGAACCCATTTTGTATCGCTCAAAATTCACAATTAGTCATACAAAATCTCATTAATCAATTTTCTCTATTGGGTTAAGGGCAAGATATATATAGGGGTCTATATAATAATTCAGAGAAAATAAAAAGTTAGAAAGTTCGACAAAACAAAAAGGTTTCAAAATAGAATCAATTAATTTCAATGAGTTCTTAACTTTCACTAAAGATTTTTATATACGCTCTTCTATAGATATGAAAATATAGAATTTTTTTTTATTCTGCAAATAGGTCGATGGGGAAAAAAAAACTCCCCACCTTGGAATAGAAATGATCTTTATTCTTTTGTCAACAAAAAAGTTATTATTCAGTGAATAGTAAATCGAGTATTTCCTAATTCTATTATTTTATATATCAATCAGAAAAGCGAATAGAGTTCCATTACATATAGATTGGTGAGCTAATCAATATCAAATAGGAAAAGGAAATCGTTAAATTATTCAATTATTATCTAATTGAATAATTTAAGAATAATTCAATTATTTTTTCAAGTTGATTCAAATTATTTTAACGTTTTATTCCTTATTTATTTTGGTTTGGCGTACAAAAAAACTTTTTGAATTCCCGGTAGAAAGAGATTTCGCTAACGAAAAAGCCTTTAATGCTACCCAATACCCCTTCCCTTTCCAAATATTTTTACGAATACGCTTTTTTGATGTCGAAGTGCGTTTTTTTGGAACTGCCATTTAGAAATTAAAAAATTACTCATTGTTATAGTTGGATGTGAAAGACATCTATTGTTCAAAACGAATTCTTTTTACTACATATTTATTTTCAAGCTACTAGTGTCCTCCTCAAATAAAACATTATCGAGATAGGCAAAAGATATGTGAAAATTGCAGAATAATGTAAATAAAAACAGAAGGCCAATATGTGTTTTTTCAAGTTTTTCAATTCTATAAAACATTAATAATCGTAAAAAAGAAAAGATTTTCTATTGACTGCTATCTTTATTTCACAATTTCACATTCTTTTTGATTCATAAAATCTATACCTATAGAATTTTAAAATCGGTTTTTCTGTGGAAATGAAGAAAGAAAATTAGTTGAACTTAATAAAAATCAAAAATAACATAACGAATCCCAAAAATATTCGCTTTCTATTTATGGTTCCACATTTCATTTACATGCAATAAAATACCTCGAAAGGTTTAAAGATAAGAATCGTGTTTTGTTTTTACTTCAGGAAATAAAAAACTGGAATCCCCGTTCGATTCACTGGTCAAACTTGGATAAAAAATAGGCCTATTTCCAAGGAGACTAGTAATTAATCCCTTTCATATCATTTGACCAATTAGAACTTCGTGATTTCAATAGTTGAAGTATTTAGCAAAGACTCAGAATAAGTAAGAATAGAAAATTCTATTTAAGTTTAAAATTAGTTTAAGTTAGTCCATATTTTTACTTTTTATTGACTCCTTTCAAAAGAGGTAAGATCCGGTGAATCGGAAACAATTAATTAAGAATTCAA